TAGGTTCCTATAGGATTTCCCCCCCTTCAAAATCGGACGTGAGGGTTTCCTCTCATCCGGCTCAAGTAGTTACGCCAAATAACGATAAAGGGGGGCTCTCGCTTTCCCATTTTTTTTTTCTAGAAAACCCCAACAAGATCTACTCCTTACTCAAGTTTCCGGTGAGGACCAACCAACATTTCATTAATACATCCTTCCTTTTTATTTCTATTTTATGAATTCCTGATTCGGCAATTTAGGACATAAATGAAATGGGAAATTATTGAGTAGTCTACTTCCCTTCGAATGAGGAATCCCCTTCTTAAAAGAATACCTCGGAACTCAGAAGGAATTTACTTGTCTATGTATCGTTCTGTTCAATCTTTTAGGTCCCTACTTAACCTCGACGGTTATGTCATGATTTAAAGCCTATATGCGATAGATAGGCTTTCGCAACCATGCCATATTTGTTTACTTGAAGAGAAATTCTTTCTATATGGAATGATTAATTCCACGTAAAGAAGTCTTTTTAACGAGGTACAACTAGCAATTCCTATTTATCTGTTATGGAATCAACCATAGATCAATTCCCCTTATTTTGAGAGTATTGAATACACCCATAATAGGATTCTGAGTTTCATGCTGCTCCTCCCAAGAGACATGTCAGAGCTGGGGCATCCCAATGAGATTGAACGGGATGACAGTTTCTTATTCCGAATCTGTAAAATCAAAATTTCGATCAAATCACACATCGCAGTATACGAGGCCCTCTAATTCTTTAAGCGGTTTATCTAAAAGATTCGCGATATAACTAGGAAGACGTTTCAAATACCACACATGAGTTACTGGGCATGCCAGTTTAATGTATCCCATTTGATATCGTCGTACCCGAGTATGAACAAACTCGACTCCACATTGTTCGCAAAATTTTGGTTCTTCTTTTTTATCTCTGATTACTCGATAATTTCCACAAGCACAAATTCCACTTTTTATAGGCCCAAAAATTCTTTCACAAAACAATCCATCCTTTTCCGGTTTATTGGTTTTGTAATGATAAGTATGGGGTTTTGTCACCTCTCCAACCACCTCTCCATTAGGTAGGATTTTATTGGCCCAGGCAATTATTTGTTGAGGAGAAACTGATCCAATTCGAAGTTGTTGATGTTTATATCGGTCGATCATAGAAGAAAAATTCTGATTCATTCCAATCAAACTTCCTTCCTATTAATCTGGAAGTTCTTCTCAGATACAAGGAAATGGTTCATTTCTAGAGCCAAAGATCGTAGTTCTCGAACTAGCAATCGAAAAGATTCTGGAGCATCCTTCTCTGGCTTAGCTATCCTTCTTCCATTGATCGTAGTATCAAGTACTTCCTGACGAGCTCGAACATGATCAGATTTATAAGTAAGCATCTCTTGTAAGATATGAGCAACACCAAATCCCTCTAGAGCCCAAACTTCCATTTCTCCTACCCGCTGTCCCCCTTGTTTGGCTCTTCCTCTAAGAGCTTGTTGTGTAACAAGCGCGTACTTTCCAGTGGAACGCCCATGGATTTTATCATCAACTTGATGAATTAATTTCAGGATATAGGCCTTTCCTATTAAAACAGGTTGTTCGAAAGGATCCCCCGTTCTTCCATCAAATATTCTGCTTTTTCCCGGATATTCGGGTTCAAATACCCATGGATTCGCTGTTCGCTTACCGGCTTCATATAATTCAGAAAACACGAGTTTTCTCGAAGCCTCTTGCTCATATCTCTCATCAAAGGGCGCTATTCGATAATGCCTGTCTAGCAGATCCCCCGCTAACCCGAGCGAACACTCAAATATCTGCCCTACATTCATTCGTGAAGGTACTCCTAATGGATTGAAGACCATATCAACAGGTGTTCCATCTTGCAGATAGGGCATATCTTGTATAGGCAAAATTTTGGAAATGATACCTTTATTCCCATGCCTTCCTGCTACTTTATCACCTACTTTGATTGCACGTTTCTGTGAAATATATACACGAATTGTTTCTGGATTATAACTGTAACCCCCTTTTTTATGGACCCATCTCACATCAATAACTCGACCTCTGCTACCTATGGGTAATTTTAGACACGTTTCCTTTGTGGTGGATACCGGAATACCAAGTATGGCTCGTAATAATCTAGCTTCCGGGGCAGATGAGGATTCTTTCGCCATCTGCGGCGTTAATTTGCCTACTAAAACATCGCCCGTTTCTACCCAAGAGCCCAACATCACAATTCCACTTTTATCTAAATTGCGAAGTAAATGGGCCTCTAAGTACGGTATGTCATTAGTGATTCTTTCGGGACCTTGGCTTGTCACATGAATCTGAATTTCATATTTCCGTATATGAAAAGAAGTATAAATATCTGCATATACCAGACGTTCGCTAATGAGTACTGCATCCTCAAAATTGTAGCCCTCCCAGGGCATATAAGCCACTAATATATTTTTTCCTAAAGCGAGTTCGCCGCCAGTTGTAGCAGTACCCTCCGCTAAAATTTGTCCTTTTTTAATGCATTTACCCCGCGGAACCCGGGTTTTTTGATGCATACAAGTATTTTTGTTGGAACGTTGATACCTAAGCAAGGGAATGCTTAGAGTGTCTCCATTACCTGATAAAATGATCTTGTCAGTATTGGCATAAATGACCTTTCCCCCGTGTTCGGCTATAACGGAAACCCCCGAATCTAGAGCCACATGGCCTTCTAACCCAGTTCCAACAATGCACTTCTCGGATCGAGAAAGCGGAACTGCTTGACGTTGCATATTAGAACTCATTAAAGCCCGATTCGCATCATTGTGCTCGACAAAAGGAATGAGGGAGGCTCCAATAGAAAAATATTGGAAGGGAAAAATGCTTCGAAGCTGAATCTCTTCCCATGCAATAGTCAGGAATTCTTGACGGTATCGAGCCGGAACACCCTGCTCTTCCGTAATACCACGATTTACTGCTAAAGAATTTCCTGACGTTACCATATAGTATTCATCCAGACTTGGGGATAAATAAAGCACCCGCCCCTTTTTTGATCTCTCAGAAATTTCATAAAACGGTCTTTCTAAAGATCCCCAATGACCAAGCCTCGCATGAATTGCTAAGGATCCAACGAGTCCAACATTGATTCCTTCAGATGTATCAATTGGGCAAATACGCCCATAGTTACTAGGATGGATGTCTCGTATCCGAAAACTAGCAGTTCGCCCTGTCAACCCCCCAGGACCCAAATAACTGAATTTTCGCCCATGAACTATTTGTGTCAATGGATTTGTTTGATCAAAAACTTGAGATAGGGGGTGTAGGCCAAAAAAGGATTCATAAGTGGTTGTTAATAGAGTTGAAGTTACCAAATAATGAGGAGTTGGTATCCTTTTTTGCTTAATTGCTCCACCTAGAGTTTTTCGAACCGCATATTCTAAACGAACCATAGCCACTCCGAATTGATCCTGTAAAAGATCCCCTACAGAACGAATACGTTTATTTTTCAAGTGATTCATATCGTCAAGCGTACCCATTCCAAATTTCATTCCGATCAAGTGATCCGCAGCTGCCAATACATCCCGTGGTAACAAAAATGTAATGTTCTGAGGTATATCAAGATTCAATCTCCGGTTCATATTTCGTCGCCCAACCCTTCCTAATTCACATCTTTGTTGAAAAAATTTCTTTTGTAATTCCTTACATAAGGACTCAGAAAATACTGGGTCCCCGCCGACACAAGCAAATTGTTGATAAAATTCCAAAATAGCATTTTCTTTTGACCCCATTTTTTTTTTCTCCTTATCATTCAGAAAAGACACGAAAATTTCTGGGTAGCAAACATTTTCTAGAATTTCTCTTAGATTCGAACCCATAGCTGATGATGGGACTAGAATAGATATTTTTTGTTTCCTACTCACGCGCGCCCATATCCGTGCTTTTCTATCAATCTCTAATTCTGATCTTCCTCCCCAATCTGATATTATGGTAGCGGTATAGACCGAAATTCCGGTATAGTCCAATTTTGAACGGTAATAAATACCGGGACTTTGCACTATTTGATTGATCACTATTCTGTATATTCCATTTACTATAGAGGTTCCCAGGGAATTCATGAGAGGAATGTTTCCAATAAATAGGTTTTGTTCTTGCGTATCCCTGCCGGTTTTCCAACTTAAGCCTGCGGGTACATATAATTCCGAACAATATGTGAGTGATCCATGCACAGCATCTATTTCTTTTATTAAAGGCTCTTGCAATTGATATCTTTCCACAAATAATTGAAATTCCATTTCTTGATCTCTATCCTCAATTTTTGGAAACTTATCAAATTCTTCTATCAAACCCTGATTGATGAACCTACAAAATCCCTCAAATTGTATCTGACTAAACCCAGGTACTGTGGACATTCCCTCGTTTGTATCTCGAAGCATCTTTACTTTTGTTTCCTATTTATCAAAAAAATCCCATTCATTGGCTCATTCTTCATCGAACCATATGGATCGATCTAGCAATGATGGACTGGATATTCTGTTTACTGAATCACATAAAATCTTATTTTAAACAACTTCATATATATATATATATGGAATATCTGAAATATGAGCGGAGAAAGAAAGAGAATTTTCTACTCAAATTTGAATTTGCAAGAGATAGAAATAAATGGAAATGGCTTGAGAAAATAAAACATTCCCGAACAAAAAAAAATTCTGCCACTTAGACTTATATTAGGGAATCTTGTATAGATGAATAGAAAAGTAATAATAGAATAGAAAAAGGGATGCTATTTCTATCTATTATGATATTATGAGCCCGCTGGATACCAAAAAAGTAAATGGACTCAGGATTTGTGATCCCTGCTCTATCTATGAATGCAATAAAGGCAGAAATGATCCGCAGAGAAGAGATAGGGTGTGTTTCTTAGTTGAATTCGTGGAATCCAATTGGAGTGCGCAAGAGGAACTGTATTTAGTAAGAACACGCAGCTATTTAGCTATCCCTATAATCGCCTATCCAAATTCTACTTACTTGGGCAACCGCGGTATATATCCTAATTTCTATTGGATATTCAATAGATTCAATCTTCGAATCCTCGTCGCAAGGATTGACAGTCTTTGAAGAACGGAAGCACGGCCATTCCCTTAATCGCTTTCTAGGAATATCATATATAAATAAGATATCTAATTAGGTATATCTGCGTAATAATTTTTGTTATATGGTTGACATATACACATAATTCTTGTTATTATTGTAAGTGAAAAGGATTCAATTAGTGAAAATAATTGGCACTGATGGGTTGTGTCTCAATTTTATTGTCTTATGACACTAAGGAAAGGCTATTTTAGATAAAAAAAAACAAAACTTTCATGAATTCACAGTCTATAGTTAATGGTTCCAATTTTCCTTTCTTTTGAATTTCTGTGACATAAAAGAAAATTTGGCTTTTCTGTTTTCTCTTTCAATAAAAAACAAAAAAAAAAGGTTTTGAGGTTTATTAGAAAAGGCATAAGGAGAATGGGATTCATCGAATCCAATAAAAAATGTAAAAAATGCCAATCTCCCTATATTTTTCGTTTTGGCGGCATGGCCGAGCGGTAAGGCGGGGGACTGCAAATCCCTTTTCCCCAGTTCAAATCCGGGTGTCGCCTGACCAATAAAAACTCGAAATGCCTTTCTTGATAGCAGAAAAATGACCCAATTCTTGCCCAGCAAAAGCAGAGGAAAAGGGCTAGAACTTAGAACTGCCAATACTTATTCAATTTTCAGAATAGGGGCTTTTCTATTTTATAAAAGGCTGTCAATCCTTGCGACGAGGATTCGAAGGAGGATTATGGTATAGAATAACTAGGCTGTGAGGACTTACACTAATAGTGTAGTCTATACTGACTGAGCCTTGAATTAGATAGTGAAACGGGGAATCAAACAAATTCAGTAGTGGTGTTAAATAAAAGGGTAGAAGATCCTTTGACTTTGTATACAAACTCAGGAGATGCTTAGGAGATGAATGCTCAGACATTCACTCAATATTGGATTGGCTGAATAATTGTTGTTTCAGAGAAAAAAAACAATAAGGTTTACTTTACTATATTCTACATCTTCCATTACTAAGTACTAAGATTCCATTATGATATGAGAATGGAATAATTATAAGAAAGAAAGTAACTGTGAGACTTGCTTGGGCTAAATGCCTCCCAATTTTACCGTAAATCATAGTAAGAACTTGTTATGGGTAGATTTATTGGATTGCTTCATCAATAACCTTCCTTCGGTTAGAATTCCTTTTTGCCTCTGCGCCATCGATCGAGTTGATTATTATTAGTGATCAATAAGGGGAGAATATCTTCATATTCTATAGAGATAAAGATAGGGGACATAATTCATATGGATATAGTAAGTCTTGCTTGGGCTGCATTAATGGTAGTCTTTACATTTTCCCTTTCACTCGTAGTATGGGGAAGAAGTGGACTCTAGAGTAACGGCTAATTGAGTTGAGTAATCGAACTTTATCACAATCTTTATCAATAGTCTCTTTCATAGATCATTCTCCAAAAGCGTTTTTTCAATTAATAAAAAAAAAAGGAGATCCTTTTTCCAAATTAGAAATGCAAGATATGAAGAATATCTTTTTAATCAAAGAAATATTTGAAATATTTCAATTCATCCCATGTTCCTATTTTGATGAACTCTAGCCACTAGCTATTAACAGAATCAGATATGGATATTACAATGAGTAAAAACCCGCCCCCTTTTTTATTTGTTTCCCTCTTTATTGCTCAAGCATTTAGACTCTTAGAAATGAGAAATCATATTGAATTTACGCTTTATTGACTCAGTCCATATTATGGTTCACACGTTAGAAATAGTTGGAATCTACTACGATTTTTCTCAATCTGTCTGAACAATTTCCCATAGAATTGCTTGACTCATCTCTTAATGGTCCATTTTGCTTTGTCAGATTGATTGAGAAAAAGGGGATTACTCGCTTTCTTTTTTTTTTTCTAGAATTTTATTCGGTATATGCCCAGACCTTCCTCTATTGATTTGATTTCTTCGACAGCTCCCTGGGTCCCTCCCTATTAGAAAAAATAAGAAACCGAGTAATTAGAGCCGCAACGCACGACATATAAGACATAAGAGTCAAAGCGGACATTCGGTTATCTCGGATTGGTTGGAATCACGACAAATCAAATGGATGGATCAAAAAACTCAAATTCTTAGGATATTATGTCAGAATTGGGGGTGACTTTTTATATATACATTAGACATATGTGATTTTTATGTACCTTATTTATATGTACCTGGATGAATATCCATATTATAGATGGATCCATATTCAATAGGAAATGAATCCTATATTATATATATTTCTACAGCCGAATCATCAGTCTCACTTTCTAGAATAATAGACATTTAGTATGGTAGAAAGAAATAGATCTATTTCTTTCTACCATACTATCTATCGGATTTCATATACTATAACTGTTGATTCTAGTCCGCTCATTTAAGACTAGAGATTTAAATCTCCTTTCATTTATTCCATCAATTGATAAGGACTAAGAAGCCGGGCTTGATTCAAATTAATCCTTTTGACTGACCGTTTTTACGTAAATGATAAGTAAAAAAGCCGTAGGGATTAGAATGAACAATGCAGTAGCAATAAATGCGAGAATATTTACTTCCATAATTTGATTTTATCATTTTTTTTTATTTCATAATAACTCGGGATCTAATCCCATAGAGAGTCTAAATCTTTTGTCTCTCACTTCGATAGTATGCAATTCCCCCCGATGGTATTAAATTGGATCAATGTCATGAATAACAATATCTCAGCTATCAAATCAATTTTTCATCAAGAATTGAATAGTATAACATAGGAAGATCTTTGATACATACGCAATAAAAAATGGAATTCCTGATCCAATCAAGAATCCTCTTTGGTTTTTCATTCTTTGTTCCTTTTATTTTCTATACCCCCCCGTCTTCTTTATAGAATCATATAACGACCATATGACCTATCTTACACTTCCGTTGATCACAAACCCAATCAATATTGTAGAAGTGAAATGAAAATAAAGAGGGAATTCCGTTCGAAACTTTGTTTTTTATGACCAAATTTCCTTATAAGACAAAGAGGTTTGATAAGGACGGATCCAAATAGAAAAGATCCAATACTTTGACAAATTGACTGTTTTGTAATTTGTTCTTTCTTCCATAGGACCTTTCAAATAGGAAGAAAAAGGATTATCCATTCCCTCACTAAGCTAAGTCTGGTAGATCCTTGTTTGATCTTTCTTTTAGTAATACCCCCTTTTTCGGTCCTAGAACAGATATATAATATGAAAAATTCAGTATGAATTGAGAGTGCGATAGATTATTTCCAATTAGAAATTGATTTTCTATAAACTCGAAACTCGGAGTTAGGGGGAGGGGGGGTACTTTGAACCTTTCAAGCATTCCGCCGGGTTAACTATGTGAAAGTGGGGTTGATTTTGTATCGTACAAAAACAAAATATGAATCCTAATTGGTGTCTGTGCTCCTGTAAAACATATGTTTATTCTATAAAATGGATCAGGGGCAAGCGAAAAACCCAGACAAGTACGGCATTTCCCGGAATCCTTAATTGAATAGGGTGCTACCAATAATTGTAGCAATCTAAATAGGTCTCTCCCACATCCCATCAATCGGTACGGTACAAATTGAATGACTTGAAATTACCAAAAGGCAAAGGAAAGCAAAAAAGAAATAAGGATCCAGCACCGGGAAGGAGATCCTGCTCCGTGTCCCTCTTCACAGAAAATAGAGAGATGAATTGATGGATTCATCAGATTCTAGGTCGGGACTGACGGGGCTCGAACCCGCAGCTTCCGCCGTGACAGGGCGGTGCTCTGACCGATTGAACTACAATCCCAGATAAATAAGGCGTGTGGCCTACATATTTTGAACGGTTTCATTCAATCAAACAAGTTCAGTTCTATCTAGAATCATCGTATTCTAAGAGAGAAAGGGGTGATATATTACTATCAATCTCCATGCGAATATTGATTTTAGCGGGAACGAGACAGGTTGCTAGTAATCCTATTGGTTGTTTGTCAAATCGCGTCAAATCGATTGATAATAGCTATTTTTTTTTTTTACTTCTTTCTATTTTCAGATGCTTCGGGAGAACAAATCAAATTGGAAATAATCTCATGATGGATCGGCGAATTTTTGGGCCGAGCTGGATTTGAACCAGCGTAGACAAATTGCCAACGAATTTACAGTCCGTCCCCATTAACCACTCGGGCATCGACCCAGGAAGAATCAATTCAAAACTTATTGATAATCCATGAGCAACTTCCTCTCGTAGTACCCTACCCCCAGGGGAAATCGAATCCCCACTACTTCCGTGAAAGGGAAATGTCATCCACCTTTTGACCATGGGGGCATACCTGCTCGGATCGCCACCATACTATGCTCATTCATAGTATGAACAGTTTTTTGGAATTGTCAATAGAATCTAATGGTGTGACTAAATCCCACAAAGCTTTCTATCTTTCGCGATTCCTATCTATTTTCCTCTTCACTCACCTTTGATGAACAACCCTTACTTCATTATATTCTAATGAGGTAATGCTCTAATACCCCAGGAACTTATTTGTACCGCTAAAAATAGGAAACACCTCTCTTCAACTTTTACTCATCAATTCACGTATTATTTTATTATAGTATTATAGTAAGATATGCCTCTCTCTATCTCAGACTAAGACAGGAGATAAGGAAAGGATAGAAAATCGAAAATTGATAGATAGTTAAGTGTAGTTCCGGATAAAAGTTCCATGTATTCATCACATGATTCGATGAAACATCAAATAGAATAAAATCTCTTGGATCTATAGTTGAATTCTGTATCAAGCAATTGAATCTTGCTCGGATGGGATTCAATAAAAAAGCAATTAATTAGTCTTATCCATCCCATACTTCCTCAAAAATTCTTGTTTCTGAATGAGACGAGACACTTTGGAGACATATATATGTCCATTTTCTATACTA